AAATTCTTTTATTTTAGATAGAAGAAACATTTCTTCTATCTAAAATAAAAGAATGTACCCTTCTATCCAAATCCAATTTGCATCGATAAAATAAATCCAAATTCCAGATTCCAGCAGTAGATGAATAATTGCAAATTTTTGTGTGTACGAGATTAGAATAACTTAAAAATAACTGACATAATTTTTTATTTTTCCTGATCAGAAAAATACATGAAAAAGAAAGGAGGTAGAAAAATTTGTTGATTTATGGTTAAAGAAGAAAAACAAGAAAACAGGGGTTCTGTTGAATTTCAAGTATTCAGTTTCACCAATAAGATACGGAGACTTGCTTCACATTTAGAATTACACAAAAAAGATTTTTCATCGGAAAGAGGTCTACGAAGACTTTTGGGAAAACGTCAACGTTTGCTGGCTTATTTGGCAAAGAAAAATAGAGTACGTTATAAGAAATTAATAAGTCAGTTGGATATTCGGGAGAAGTAATTTAATCGTTCGAATTTTTTTCTTATTTTATTAGTAGTCTTATAGTAGTCTTAGATTTTGCATTTTGATGAGCCTCGTTTTGAGGAATTCATGGAATAATCCATTTTCATGGAATAAAGAATAAGAACAAGGATATGAGTCTATCGCTTAAAAGAAAAGATCTCATGATAGTCAATATGGGTCCTCAACACCCATCAATGCATGGTGTTCTTCGACTAATTGTTACTCTCGATGGTGAAGATGTTATTGATTGCGAACCCATATTAGGGTATTTACACAGAGGAATGGAAAAAATTGCGGAAAACAGAAGTATTATACAATACTTGCCTTATGTAACACGATGGGATTATTTAGCAACTATGTTTACAGAAGCAATAACGGTAAATGCACCAGAATTATTGGAGAATATTCAAATACCCCAAAGAGCCAGCTATATTAGAGTAATTATGTTAGAATTGAGCCGTATAGCTTCTCATTTGTTATGGCTTGGACCTTTTATGGCGGATCTCGGGGCACAGACTCCTTTTTTCTACATTTTTAGAGAGAGAGAATTGATATATGATCTATTTGAAGCTGCTACAGGTATGCGAATGATGCATAATTACTTTCGCATCGGAGGGGTAGCTGCCGATCTCCCTTATGGATGGATGGATAAATGTTTAGATTTCTGTGATTATTTTTTACAAGGAGTTGTTGAATATCAACAACTTATTACACAGAATCCTATTTTTTTAGAACGAGTTGAAGGGGTCGGTTTTATTAGCGGAGAAGAAGCTGTAAATTGGGGCTTATCAGGACCAATGTTACGAGCTTCTGGAATACAGTGGGATCTTCGTAAAATCGATCCTTATGAGTCTTACAATCAATTCGATTGGAAAGTCCAATGGCAAAAAGAAGGAGATTCATTAGCTCGCTATTTAGTACGAGTCGGTGAAATGGGGGAATCCATAAAAATTATTCAACAGGCTGTAGAGAAAATTCCTGGAGGACCTTATGAGAATTTAGAAGCCCGACGCTTTAAGAAAGCAAAGAATCCCGAATGGAATGATTTTGAATATAGATTTCTTGGTAAAAAACCTTCGCCCAATTTTGAATTATCAAAGCAAGAGCTTTATGTAAGAGTAGAAGCTCCAAAAGGCGAATTAGGAATTTATCTGGTAGGAGATGATAGTCTTTTCCCATGGAGATGGAAAATTCGTCCACCGGGTTTTATTAATTTGCAAATTCTTCCTCAGCTAGTTAAAAAAATGAAATTGGCTGATATCATGACAATATTAGGTAGTATAGATATCATTATGGGGGAAGTTGATCGTTGAAATGATAATAGATAGGGTAGAGGTAGAAACTATCAATTCTTTTTCGAAATCGGAATTATTAAAAGAAATCTACGGACTTATATGGATTCTACCCATTTTGGCCCTCCTACTGGGAATCACAATAGAAGTACTCGTAATTGTGTGGTTAGAAAGAGAAATATCCGCATCGATACAACAACGTATTGGTCCTGAATATGCTGGCCCCCTGGGACTGCTTCAAGCTATAGCAGATGGAACTAAACTACTTTTAAAAGAGGATATCCTCCCATCTCGAGGAGAGATTCCTTTATTTAGCATTGGTCCCTCTATAGCAGTCATATCCATTTTATTAAGTTTTTTAGTTATCCCTTGGGGATATCGTTTTGTTTTAGCTGATCTTAGTATTGGTGTTTTTTTATGGATTGCGATTTCAAGTATTGCTCCTATTGGTCTTCTCATGGCAGGGTATAGCTCAAATAATAAATATTCTTTTTCAGGCGGTCTACGAGCGGCTGCTCAATCTATTAGTTATGAAATACCATTAACTTTTTGTGTACTAGCAATATCTCTACGTGTGATTCGTTAAAATAGGATCTTTTTCCTCTAAAATACATTGAATGCTTATCTTCCTTTGCTTATTCTGTATTCGCGTTGGTAAGTTAAACTCGATAGCTATATGAGTGAAACAAAACAGCTTATTAATTTGTAGTAAAAATAAAAAATCTCATTTCCTACGTACAAGAAAAAAGTTCAAGTAAACATAAGCAGTGTAAACTCTTTACCCCAAGGTTGAGATTGTTTAATTAGTCATCATATCTTGAAGCGGGCAAGAATAAAGGATTCGCGGTATGGAATTCCATTACTAGAATATTTGGAGTTATTACTATAATTGAAACTTATAACCATAAGGCAATCCATCAAAAGTTAGTGAGGGATTAGGAACACTAAAGTACATACAGGATTAGTAATGAGAGAATCTAAATCATTAGACATTTTTCCTCATAAAAGGAATCATAATAAGGACTTGAAATTGGTGGAAATGATCAAGCAGTACTTTCTTCAGATTCCGGTCTAGAGTATGTTCCCATTCACTTGTTAAGGAAATGGCTATCAAGAACGAATTAACCCTTTATTCTTTTTTTTTAAGTATACCCCTCCCGGGGAAAGAAGAATAGGACAAAAGATATGGAATACAATACAAAAAAGGATCCTTATTTATTCTTTCCTTCCTTTATCCCTATTCATACAGAATTCCTCATGAACGAATGCCAAATTCTTTACATTTATTAATTGCTATAATGAGTGATTTATTCCAATATTAAGTTATTACCGAACAAAGAAAAATTTTATTATATAAAGGATGAGATCAATTCGGAAGCGCTTTTTTGTTATTCTAGCAGACGTAATTGCTTTGGTCTAATTTTGGGCTTTCCAATCAATTTTATCTTACCTAATTCTATCTATGCCCAGGGGATAATACCGAAACGAAACAATCCTTTCCTTTTTTCTGATCATAGAGGAGCCGTATGAAGCTAAGGTTTCATGTACGGTTTTGGAATAGCGGTGGGAACTGTGATGTTATCATCGACTATGATTATCTAATAGTTCAAGTACAGTTGATATAGTTGAAGCACAGTCCAAATATGGTTTTTTTGGATGGAATCTTTGGCGTCAGCCTATAGGTTTTCTAGTTTTTCTAATTTCTTCTTTAGCAGAATGTGAAAGATTACCCTTTGATTTACCAGAAGCAGAAGAAGAATTAGTAGCAGGTTATCAAACCGAATATTCTGGTATTAAATATGGTTTATTTTATCTTGTTTCTTACCTAAATTTATTAGTTTCCTCTTTATTTGTAACTGTTCTATACTTAGGCGGGTGGAATTTCTCTATTCCCTATATATCCTTTTTTGGATTTTTCCAAATGAATAAAATAATTGGAATTTTTGAAATGGTAATAGGTATCTTTATTACATTAACTAAAGCTTATTTATTTCTCTTCATTTCTATCACAATAAGATGGACTTTACCCAGGATGAGAATGGATCAGTTATTAAATCTTGGATGGAAATTTCTTTTACCTATTTCTCTGGGCAATCTCTTATTAACAACTTCTTCCCAACTAGTTTCACTATAAATAAGAATACAATAACAGTAAGAATATTTTCAACACAAAAGTTCTCTCAAACAAGAGAAAGAAACATACCTTTTTCATATATAGATTTAGAATATGTTCCCTATGCTAACTGGGTTCATTAGTTATGGTCAACAAACAATACGCGCCGCAAGATACATTGGTCAAGGTTTAATAATTACCTTATCCCACACAAATCGTTTACCTATAACGATTCACTACCCTTATGAAAAATCAATTACATCGGAGCGTTTCCGGGGGCGAATACACTTTGAATTTGATAAATGCATTGCTTGTGAAGTATGTGTTCGCGTATGCCCGATAGATCTACCCCTTGTGGATTGGAAATTTGAAAAGGATATTAAAAGAAAACAATTGCTTAATTATAGTATTGATTTCGGAGTTTGTATATTTTGTGGTAACTGTGTTGAATACTGTCCCACAAATTGTTTATCAATGACTGAAGAATATGAACTTTCTACTTATGATCGTCATGAATTGAATTACAATCAAATTGCTTTGAGTCGGTTACCAATCTCCATAATGGGAGATTACACAATTCAAACAATTAGGAATTCGCCTCAAAGTAAAATAGACGAAGAAAAATCTTGGAATTCAAGAACGATTACAGATTACTAGGTATTAGGATTTTAGAAAAATCCATTTTTACTAACTCTAACGAAAAAAGAATAACTACTGCTTAACAACTTATATGCATATACAAAAAAATATCCTAATACCTTTTTCCTTCCTTGAATCTTTTAGTTTTAGTCAGTTCATGAAAAATTTTATACTAGAAATTTCTTCTTATCCATAATGGATTTACCTGGACCAATACATGAGATTCTTGTGCTATTTGGGGGATTTGTTCTTCTACTAGGAGGTCTAGGAGTAGTATTACTTACCAACCCAATTTATTCTGCCTTTTCGCTGGGATTAGTTCTTGTTTGTATATCCTTATTCTATTTTTTATTAAATTCCTACTTTGTAGCTGTCGCACAACTTCTTATTTATGTGGGAGCCATAAATGTCTTGATCATATTTGCTGTAATGTTTGTAAACGGCTCAGAGTGGTCTAAAGATAAGAATTATTGGACGATTGGAGATGGGTTTACTTTACTCCTTTGTATAACTATTCCTTTTTCACTAATGACTACTATCCCAGATACGTCGTGGTATGGAATTCTTTGGACTACAAGATCAAACCAAATAGTAGAACAGGGTCTCATAAATAACGTTCAACAAATTGGGATTCATTTAGCAACCGATTTTTATCTTCCGTTTGAACTCATTTCCCTAATTCTTCTAGTTTCTTTAATAGGTGCAATTACTATGGCTCGACAATAAGAAATACTTAGAATGAGTCAAAATTCTTAGAATTTCAAATATAAAATAAATAACTAAAGAATCACAATTTTGATTTAGTAAAACCCATCTACTGCCAACACAACAAATACCTTCTTTTCTCTTTTGTTGTGTAATTGTTCTATTCTAATTAATTGAATCGGTTCAATTCTTGTCCTCATATTGAAATGAATCGAGATTGATAAGGAGTTAGTTAATGATGTTTGAGCATGTACTTTTTTTGAGTGTCTATTTATTTTCGATTGGTATCTATGGATTGATCACAAGCCGAAACATGGTTAGAGCTCTAATATGTCTTGAACTTATACTGAATTCAATTAATCTAAATCTCGTAACATTTTCTGATCTATTTGATAGTCGCCAATTAAAAGGAGACATTTTCGCAATTTTTGTTATAGCTCTTGCGGCTGCTGAAGCAGCTATTGGACTATCTATTCTTTCTTCCATCCATCGTAACAGGAAATCAACTCGTATCAATCAATCCAATTTTTTGAATAATTAGACATAGAATCCTCTAAACAAAGGCGCATATATAATAATAAGAAACATTAAGATGAATAGAAATCTAATCTTATTTTCTTATTAGTGTTTAATAATATCCATTTTTGGAGTAGGTTATTTCAGAGTATTGTTTTTTACTTATTGAATATTGCATTTTTGCAATTCATTGATATTGCAATTTGAATATTGCAATAATTTATATTGAAAAGATGATAGCCAATTTATTGGCTAATTCGAATTAGTATGTAGAATTCGTATAATTATGACTGTTGAAGCCTTAAATTCAAGTCTCTTGGCTCTTTTCACGCTTTCTCACAAACAGATTACGAAATATATTGCATTATTTGTTAAAGTTTGGATAAACCATTGCTTCATCTGGTGTCTATAATACATCTAATTTATATTTATATAGTACTAATTAATTTATATTTATATAGTACTAATTTCATTTTTACCAGTTTATATTTATATAGTACTAATTTCATTTTTACCAGATCGAAAATTTTTATGTTGAAAAGGAAAATTTAGAGATCCAATGTCACATTCTGTAAAAATTTATGATACATGTATAGGATGCACTCAATGTGTACGAGCTTGCCCAACAGATGTATTAGAAATGATACCTTGGGATGGATGTAAAGCCAAGCAAATTGCTTCCGCGCCGAGAACCGAAGATTGTGTGGGTTGTAAGAGATGCGAATCCGCCTGCCCAACGGATTTTTTAAGTGTCCGCGTTTATTTAAGGTCTGAAACAACCCGCAGCATGGCTCTATCTTATTGATTGATACGTTACAAAAAACTCCACTTGAATCGTCTGATTCCTCTTTACCGAAGAAGCCTGTGCTCGAAATAATCGAGCATGGGCTTTTCTGGTCAAAACGTATCTTGTCTTTATTACTTTATCATGAGTTATTTTCCTTGGTTAACAATACTTGTTGTTTTGCCGATATTTGCAGGTTCATTAATTTTCTTTTTACCTCATAAAGGAAATAAAATCGTTAGGTGGTATACTATAGCTATTTGTTTATTAGAATTCCTTCTAATGACTTATGCATTCTGTTATCATTTCCAATTGGAGGATCCCTTAATCCAATTAAAGGAGGATTCTAAATGGATAGATGTTTTCGATTTCCACTGGAGATTGGGAATCGATGGACTTTCATTAGGATCTATTTTATTGACAGGATTTATCACTACTTTAGCTACTTTAGCGGCTTGGCCGGTTACTCGGAATTCGCAATTATTCTATTTCCTGATGCTAGCAATGTATAGCGGTCAAATAGGATTATTTTCTTCACGAGACCTTTTACTTTTTTTTATCATGTGGGAGTTAGAATTAATTCCTGTTTACTTACTTTTATCCATGTGGGGGGGAAAGAGGCGTCTGTATTCAGCTACCAAGTTTATTTTGTATACTGCAGGCGGTTCCATTTTTTTCTTAATTGGAGTTCTGGGTATGGGATTATATGGTTCCAATGAACCCGGATTAGATTTAGAAAGATTGATTAATCAATCATACCCTACAACATTAGAAATACTACTGTATTTTGGCTTCCTTATTGCTTATGCTGTCAAATTGCCGATTATACCTTTACATACGTGGTTACCAGATACCCATGGGGAAGCGCATTACAGTACATGTATGCTTTTAGCCGGAATTCTATTAAAGATGGGAGCATACGGATTGATTCGGGTCAATATGGAATTGTTACCGCATGCTCATTATCTATTTTCCCCCTGGTTGGTAATAATAGGAGCGGTGCAAATAATCTATGCAGCTTCAACTTCTCTTGGTCAACGAAATTTCAAAAAAAGAATAGCCTACTCCTCCGTATCTCACATGGGTTTCATAATTATAGGAATTGGTTCCATAACCAACATTGGACTAAATGGAGCTATTTTACAAATATTATCTCATGGATTTATTGGTGCTACACTTTTTTTCTTGGCGGGAACGGCTTGTGATAGAATGCGTCTTGTTTATCTCGAAGAACTGGGGGGAATATCTATCCCAATGCCAAAAATTTTTACCATGTTTAGTAGCTTTTCAATGGCTTCTCTTGCCTTGCCGGGAATGAGCGGTTTTGTTGCAGAATTAGTAGTATTTTTTGGACTAATTACTAGTCCTAAATTTATGTTAATGCCAAAAATGCTAATTACTTTTGTAATGGCAATAGGAATGATATTAACTCCTATTTATTTATTATCTATGTTACGCCAGATGTTCTATGGATACAAGCTATTTCATGTTCCAAACAAAAATTTTGTAGATTCTGGACCACGGGAACTCTTTCTTTTAATCTGTATCTTTTTACCAGTAATAGGAATTGGTATTTATCCAGATTTTGTTCTCTCTCTATCCGTTGATAGGGTAGAGGTTCTATTATCCAATTATTATACTAAATAGGATTTTCTTTTTTTAACCAGTCCGCTCTATATTCCAGAGTGGAAAAATAAAAAATTCAGAAACAAAGTAAAAAAGTCTAATTAGATCTATCTCGAATTTTTGAGAACCCCTTGAACGTCTTTTCAAAGGGTTCTCAAATCAAACAAAAAAGGAAAAAACCTGAAGGTTTTATGTTATGTAATTATTTAGATGGTAATGTAAATGAACCGTAACTATGTAAACCTATTCCTAATAGATTGATACCAAAATAGCAGATCCAAATTATAAGAAATCCTATCGAAGCTACAAGTGCGGAATTCGTACCCTTCCAATTTGGATTTGTTCTACTATGTAAATATATTGCAAATATGGTCCAGGTAATAAATGCCCAAGTTTCCTTAGGATCCCAATTCCAATAGGATCCCCATGCCTCATTAGCCCATACTGCTCCACAAAGAATACCCACGGTTAAAAGAGTAAACCCTAGACTAATGACACGATAACTCCAAGAATCCAAACGCTCAGTTAATTGATATTTGTAATAATTTGGAAATACGGGAAAAGAGGTGTTTTTTAAAGCACTTCTTTTTGCATAGAAATATTCAATCTCACTAAAGAAAAATGTTTTTCTTAAAACATTTTTCTTTTTCTTTAGTGAAAAGAAATCGAAAGAATTTCGAAATCTAATGATTAGAAGAGCAGCGGATAATAAGGATCCGCACAAAAGAGTTGCATAGCTTAGTAACATCATACTGACATGCATCATTAACCACTGAGATTGTAGAGCAGGTACTAGTATTGTGGATTGATGCATTTCAGTTAAAAGACCCGACGTGGCAAAGCCTTGCGTTAAAATAGTACTTGGCGTAGTTATTGTGCTTAAATCATTTTTCGAGTTCTGTATCTTAGGAATAGTATGAAGAATATACAGAGTCCATGAAAGGAAGATCAATGATTCATATAAATTACTTAATGGAAAATGTCCCGAAGAAACCCAACGAGAGACTAAAAATCCTGTTATAGAGAAAAAAGTAGCTATCATTCCTTTTTCTGACGAATCACGTAATCCCCTAAGTTCACGAACTAATAAGGTTATCAAATGAATCGTAATCACAATTGAAATGGTTGAGAAAGAGATATGAGTTAGTATATGTTCTAAAGTTGCAAATAGCATAACGATAAGGTCCCATTACAAAATTGGAAATTTCGAATTGACTCCATTTTCTAATTTATTGTATTCTTTTTCGAGAATGCCGCCACTCGGATTCGAACCGAGATGCTTGAGCACTGCTTCCTAAGAGCAGCGTGTCTACCAATTTCACCATGGCGGCTAATTTAAAATAATAAATAGTTAACTTAAAAGAATAATAGTTATTTTATCGTGAATCGTCGAGACTGGGAGAGGCCATAGAATTTAGGAACATTAGAAGTTCATCATTAACTACAATGAAATGAATTTTGTATTTTTTTTTTAGAAAAATTTATAGAATGAAAGCCTTTACACTCTTATTAATATGATGTACCAGTCCTAAACCCATTTATATGGGAATTTTTGATAAGATTAGGTAGAGCTTGTAAGTCCTATTGCAAGAATAGTCTACTTTTTATAATAGAATCCTCATAAAAACGAGGATTCTATTATAAATAAAAAAAAGTTCTTTGATAGGAAAAGAATACTGAGGACACAATATACCAAAAACTTTTGTTCTATATAATGATAATGGAGGGATTGGTTCTAAGAATATTGTACCGAGGAATTCGACACATAAAAGTACATTTATTAATTAATCCGAATTATTCATTCATATTAAATAATAGGAATTTCTTTTGGATAGTTCAATTCAGATTATTTCTAAATCTTATTATTTGTTTGCTTGTTGCCCAGAAAAACCTTTTGGTTTTGGATGCTCGTTGCCGCTAGAAAATGATCTTGATTTTGCTAAAGAATAAGATTGTACTATGGAAAAATAAGTCTTTTTTTTCCAAAGATTTTTACGAATACGCTTTTTTGACATCGAAGTACGTTTTTTTGGAACTGCCATTCAAAAAGGGAATTACTTTTTTCTAGTTGTATGTGAAAGACATCTATTGCCGCAAATCAATCCTTCTTTCTGTTTTTTCTTAGTATTTATACTTAGATACTGAAAGATACTTAAATGATACTGAAAGATACTGAAATTCTAAATTCTTCTTTAGTTCTTTTTGTCTAATGTGGGTAAGACAAGAGTTTTTTAAGATTTTCTATTTAAATCAATTTATATATTAAATATACTCCATATATAAATATATGGTATGGGGGATAAGCCCTCATATAAGAGGGGGATATAAAAAGAAGGAGGGTAAAATTCAATTCAAATAGTTAATTAAGTTCAGAAAGCTATTCCATAATTGAATTCCAATAAAAAAAAATACTTAGTCTCTTAAACAAGACATTCTAAAACTTAGAGAATTCTAGTCATTAGGATTTCCTTTTATATGAAATATGCAATATTCGAGAATTTCCTATAAATATAGGTTTTCTTTGGAATTCAATCAATCAATTACGAAACAACAGAGCTCTTTTATTTTAACAGAAAGAATACAAAAATGATTAGAAAGTCAAATTATTCAATCTTTTTTTTTATTTTAATAAATATTTTTTTTTAACTAATAACTAGATACCGAAATTCTTTGATTGACTTTTTGAATTTAAGTAACTAAACCCATTCTTAATTTTGGAATATTTTAATGAGAGAAATTTGAAAAATCCAGAATTCCAGTATTTTTTATTTTTCTTATTTTGTTTTTTTAATTCCTTTAGAAAGAGATAAGAATAGGTTTGGTGAATCGGAAACAATTTTATTTTATAGAAAAATTGAACTATAAATTTAAACTAAAAATTGCTATTTCTTTTCTTATGGAACATACATATCAATATGCCTGGGTAATTCCTCTTCTCCCACTTCCAGTTATTATGTCAATGGGATTTGGACTTTTTCTTATTCCCACAGCAACAAAAAATCTTCGTCGCATATGGGCTTTTCCTAGTATTTTACTCTTAAGTATAGCTATGGTATTCTCACTTCACCTGTCTATTCAACAAATAAATGGAAGTTCTATCTATCAATATCTATGGTCTTGGACCATCAATAATGATTTTTCCTTAGAATTTGGATACTTGGTCGACCCCCTTACGTCTATTATGTTAATACTAATTACTACTGTAGGAATCTTAGTTCTTATTTATAGTGACGATTATATGTCTCACGATGAAGGATATTTGAGATTTTTTGTTTATATAAGTTTTTTTAATACTTCCATGTTGGGGTTGGTTACTAGTTCCAATTTGATACAAATTTATTTTTTTTGGGAACTTGTCGGAATGTGTTCCTATTTATTGATAGGCTTTTGGTTTACGCGGCCAATTGCAGCGAGTGCTTGTCAAAAAGCTTTTGTAACTAATCGTGTAGGGGATTTTGGTCTGTTATTAGGAATTTTAGGTTTTTTTTGGATAACGGGTAGTTTGGAGTTTCGGGATTTGTTCAAAATAGCTAATAACTGGATTCCTAATAATGGGATTAATTCCTTACTTACTACTTTGTGTGCTTTTTTATTATTCCTTGGTGCAGTTGCAAAATCTGCACAATTTCCTCTTCACGTATGGTTACCTGATGCTATGGAAGGACCCACTCCCATTTCGGCTCTTATACACGCAGCAACTATGGTTGCTGCGGGGATTTTTCTTCTAGCTAGACTTCTTCCTCTTTTCATATCCCTACCTTTGATAATGAGTTTCATTTCTTTAGTAGGTACAATAACACTCTTCTTAGGAGCCACTTTAGCTCTTGCTCAGAGAGATATTAAAAGAAGCTTAGCCTATTCTACAATGTCTCAATTGGGTTATATGATGTTAGCTCTAGGTATAGGTTCTTATCAAGCTGCTTTATTCCATTTGATCACTCATGCTTATTCGAAAGCTTTATTGTTCTTAGGATCCGGATCCGTTATTCATTCAATGGAACCTCTTGTTGGATATTCACCAGATAAAAGTCAGAATATGGTTCTTATGGGTGGTTTAAGAAAATACGTTCCAATTACAAGAACTACTTTTTTATGTGGTACACTTTCTCTTTGTGGTATTCCACCTCTTGCTTGCTTCTGGTCCAAAGATGAAATCCTTAGTAATAGTTGGTTGTATTCACCCCTTTTTGGAATAATAGCCTCTTTTACTGCAGGATTAACTGCATTTTATATGTTTCGGATATATTTACTTACTTTTGATGGGTATTTGCGTGTTCATTTTCAAAATTACAGTAGTACTAAAGAGGGTTCGTTGTATTCAATATCCTTATGGGGAAAAAGTATATCCAAAGGAGTCAATAGGGATTTTGTTTTATCAACAATGAAGAGTGGAGTTTCTTTTTTTTCACAAAATATACCCAAAATTCCTGCTAATACAAGAAATAAGATAGGATCCTTTAGTACTCCCTTTGGGGCTAAAAAAACTTTTGTCTATCCTCATGAAACGGGAAATACTATGCTATTTCCTCTTCTTATATTATTACTTTTTACTTTGTTCATTGGATCTATAGGAATCCATTTTGATAATGGAGTAAAAGATAATAGAATATTGGAGTTAACCATATTATCAAAGTGGCTAACTCCTTCAATAAACTTGTTCCAGGAAAATTCAAATTCTTCCATAAATTCATATGAATTTCTCACTAATGCAATTTCTTCTGTAAGTTTAGCAATTTTTGGTCTATTCATAGCATATATTTTTTATGGATCTGCTTATTCTTTTTTTCAGAATTTGAATTTTCAAAATTCCCTTGTAAAAAAGAATCCAAAAAAGAGCTTTTTGGATGAAGTAAAAAAAAAGATATACAGCTGGTCCTATAATCGTGGTTATATAGATTTTTTCTATACTAGGGTTTTTATCCTAGGTATAAGAAGATTAGCTGAACTAACACATTTTTTTGATAAAGGTGTCATTGATGGAATTATCAATGGAGTAGGTCTTGCTGGTTTTTGTATAGGAGAAGAAATAAAATATGTAGGGGGAGGGCGAATATCGTCTTATCTATTCTTTTTTTTATGTTATGTATCCTTGTTCTTATTCTTTATTCCATGAAAATGGATTATTCCATGAATTCCTCAAAACGAGGCTCATCAAAATGCAAAATCTAAGACTACTATAAGACTACTAATAAAATAAGAAAAAAATTCGAACGATTAAATTACTTCTCCCGAATATCCAACTGACTTATTAATTTCTTATAACGTACTCTATTTTTCTTTGCCAAATAAGCCAGCAAACGTTGACGTTTTCCCAAAAGTCTTCGTAGACCTCTTTCCGATGAAAAATCTTTTTTGTGTAATTCTAAATGTGAAGCAAGTCTCCGTATCTTATTGGTGAAACTGAATACTTGAAATTCAACAGAACCCCTGTTTTCTTGTTTTTCTTCTTTAACCATAAATCAACAAATTTTTCTACCTCCTTTCTTTTTCATGTATTTTTCTGATCAGGAAAAATAAAAAATTATGTCAGTTATTTTTAAGTTATTCTAATCTCGTACACACAAAAATTTGCAATTATTCATCTACTGCTGGAATCTGGAATTTGGATTTATTTTATCGATGCAAATTGGATTTGGATAGAAGGGTACATTCTTTTATTTTAGATAGAAGAAATGTTTCTTCTATCTAAAATAAAAGAATTTTGCTGATTTATTTATTGCTATATCCAATTTATAGAATTGATATACCATTTAATTGATATCATTTAGCAAAATGAAACACAGCATATGCATCCATCTTTGGGCTCGAGAATTTCACGGGATAGAGATATAGTATAAGAAATAGGCTATTAAGTAACTCTAAATGAATTGTGGATACATCTGTATCCTTAACATACTGAAACGACTGCCATTATTCGTATCAAACCAATAGCGATTCATAAAAGCTAAATCTTGTAATCAATGGTGGGCCAATAATGAATTTTTTTGCATATGTATTAAGACGCTTGGTCTGATTTCGAAATTGTCCAGAGTTTTTTATGTTGTTTTCATTGCAAAATGATGGATCTCCTTCCGTAACTTTCCAATTACGAGTACGAGAATTGAAAGACATGAAAATTCTCAATTCTCTACGGCGTCTAGGAGATAGATCGAATATTTTCAGGAACAAGAAAATCAGAAGAATCTTTTTCTCTATTCACTACCATTCCGCGTCTTCGACTTCTATTAGTTTCTTTTCTTCTTTAATGCAATAGCTATAGTTTGATATAGAATCCATTTCTCAAAGTAATGGAAACCATTCTCTTATAGGAAATGGTTCGAAAATCGCTATTCCACCTTTTAGGTTTAGGTATCGTGAAAAGTGATACCTGTGAAGATCGTGCATTTCAGTCACATTCAGATCCGTTTTTCGAGTCCATGATATAACCAAATTGGATGGATCTTCCACCCGTTTAGCTAAGAAAGAATAGATGCAGAGGTGGATAATAGATCGATATGAAGATCATGAGCTGCCCCATAATGAAACCGCCAGTAGTCGCGAATATCTCCTTCTTCCCTAACCCAAGATTGGAGAAAGAAGATCTAAGAGGGACCTATGGAGAATGTGGTCAGAAATCCATAATAGAGTCCGACCACAACGACCGAATTAATTATCCTCATCGAGAAACCTAGACTACTTTAGACTACTTAAGTAGAAAAAGACTACTTAAGTAGAAAAGATTTGAAAATCATGGCATGGGTCTCCTTTTTTTCTTTCTTTAGAGTTTTCTATATGCACAATTTCTCGATGTTTCGATGAGAATTTCTTGACTTTCCATATATAGAAAGAGATAGACTATA